TCCATAGTCTACAAAATATAGACCCCTCGCTCAGTCGATTAATTTGAATTTCCTAATTTATTGATTTAATCTGGTATAGTTTAATCTGGTATAGATAGTATAAATAGACAATCAGAAAAAGAAGAGAACATTGTTTTTGCAAACATGAATAGAATTTTTTGAACAGTTTTTGTAAGAAAACAACTTTCTCTTTATCCCCCCAGCCTAGCTAGTATGATGAAAAATTTTCGATTTTTATCGCTTTCTAGTTCGAATTTTTTGGTTGTACCTACCCAATAATCTAATATGAATGATTCACTATTCACTCGGTTTTCGGTTTTTGGGTCATAATCATTATGTAGGAGAGATGGCCGAGTGGTTGAAGGCGTAGCATTGGAACTGCTATGTAGGCTTTTGCTTACCGAGGGTTCGAATCCCTCTCTTTCCGTACCTTCACCTAATTCCCTAATTCACCGATCTTACTAACCACAATAGATCAAATAGCAATGGATACTACTATTCCAACAGTTAGACCTTTCTTTGATCTGGATTCTTTATTCCTAATGGCTGTGGTACGGAAAATACCGGTAAAGAAAAGAGTAGACAAGGAATGAAAATCCCCCTCTCGGTCTATGATACCTAAATGGAAGAAAAATCCGGATTAAACCCTTAATTTATCTTAACCTTAGGTTAATTTACTTCGCCGAAAGGGAGCAAAATTGTTCGAACCCTTATTCTTATTAGTCTTGATTTTCTTTTTGTTAGGTTTAAGTTTGACGAGAATAATATTCTACAACTAGCAATTCATTTATTTTCAAACCGACCCATTTACTATCTATTATTTGATTGACTAATCCTTTATATTGGAATGGTTGAAGAGTCAAATGGTTTGGCAATTCCTCATGAGGGGATGAATCGAGAGAATTTTGAATCAGAGCTCTAGATTTTTGTTCATCCCTCGCCGCAATAGTATCTCGGGGTTTGCAGCGATAACTTGGTATATCTACTATACGACCATTGACTAAAATATGTCTATGGTTAACTAATTGGCGAGCTCCGGGAATAGTCGGAGCCATACCCAACCGAAAAAGGATGTTATCCAAGCGCATTTCAAGTAATTGTAGTAAAACCTGACCTGTTGACCCTTTTGCCTTTCCGGCGATACGAACGTATTTAAGTAATTGTCGTTCTGTAAGACCATAATGAAAACGCAATTTTTGTTTTTCTTCTAGGCGAATACGATATTGGGATTTTTTCCCGGAACGCAATTGGTTTCTAAGATCACTTCCAGCTCTGGGCCTTTTATTAGTTAGTCCCGGTAAAGCCCCCAGGCGGCGTATTTTTTTGAAACGAGGACCTCGGTAACGCGACATAAAAACTCCTTCTTCTTATTTATATTTAATTATTAATTCTTATTGATGAAATTTCATTCTACAGAATAAACCTAAACTAAAAATGAACTAAATTCTAAATAAAGCGAAATTTACTGAAGTATTATTCTATTAAAGAATAATGAGATGGGTTGGATAAATATCCAGATCTTTATATTCTCTATATAGAAAAAGAAAACTTTTCGTGACATAGTTGGAAGTTCCTATAACATAAAAAATCAATGACTTTGGTGCATTATCAATCATGTAAAACATTGAATAAAAAAAAATAGAGAAAAGCCGACTATCGGAATCGAACCGATGACCATCGCATTACAAATGCGATGCTCTAACCTCTGAGCTAAGCAGGCTCACATAACAGAAATTCGATATGCATAGGAATTCAACAAACTCTTAGAATCTTTGCTATTAACTATTATACTATTGGAATTCTTAGCTATTCATATTCGCTATTCATAATTAATATGAATATATTAAAGAATAGAATAGTTAATTTCAAATAACTGTTTAATATTATAGAACATAACGATTAATCTAGCGATATATAATTTCAAATTTTTTATCACAATTCAATATTCTTTTTTTTGATTATTATTATTTTTTAATTTAAATAATAATCAAAAAAAAAGAATCGACCGTTTAAGTATTCAAAATTTCATGGGAAAATGAGTGGAAGAGAGGCAGATGTATAGGGTATGTATCCACCTATATTGAATTGCGGATACAGAAACGATAAAATCGTTTTTGATTGGACCAAATAAAAGAAGAGAAAACACTTTTTCGAGACAGGAATCGGGATCTATCTAATGAATTCAACGGTTCCGGTATAAATGAAAGAAAAAAGGGAACGAGATCACAATGAGATTTGAATCTCAAAAAGGGGATATGGCGAAATTGGTAGACGCTACGGACTTAATTGGATTGAGCCTTGGTATGGAAACTTACTAAGTGATAACTTTCAAATTCAGAGAAACCCTGGAATTAAGAAAAATGGGCAATCCTGAGCCAAATCACGTTTTCCGAAAACAAACAAAGGTTCAGAAAGCGAAAATAAAAAGGGATAGGTGCAGAGACTCGATGGAAGCTGTTCTAACGAATGGAGTTGATTGTCTTGCGTTGGTAGAGGAATC